CGCCGAACTCATCCTCAGAAAAGTCAAAAGTACTAATGAACGGGGTTCCGCTGAAATCGAAAGTACTACTGAAAGGGGTTCCACTGAGGAGGATTTGATTCGGGATGAGTTCTATCATCCTCTTTTCACTACTGAGGATGGGTTGTATGATCCTCGTTTCTCTGAGAATCCTTCTTTTGATGAGGATTCTTTCCCTGAGGATGGTTTCCCTGAGGATGATTTCCCTGAGGGGGATTCCACTGAAGTCAAAAGTACTACTGAGGGGGATTTCACTGAAATCAAAAGTACTACTGAGGGGGATTCCACTGAAATTAAAAGTACTACTGAGGGGGATTTCACTGAAATCGAAAGTACTACTGAAAAGGGTTCCACTAAGGAGGATTTCACTGAAATCGAAAGTACTACTGAGGAGGATTTCACTGAAATCGAAAGTACTACTGAGGAGGATTTCACTGAAATCGAAAGTACTACTGAGGAGGATTCCACTCCCTCATACAAGCATTTGTGGGTTTTATGCGAAGATTGTTATACATTAAATTATAAGAGATTTTTGAAAGAGAGATTGTATATTTGTGAAGGATGTGAATCTCATTTGAAAATGAATAGTTCAGAGAGACTCGAACTTTTGGTCGATCTGAATACTTGGGATCCTATGAATGAAAAGATCGCCTCAACGGATCCCATTCAATGGGATTCGGAGGAGCCTCTCATTGGATTGGATTCGGAGTCGGGGGGGGGTCCCGTTGTATTGTATTTGGGAGAGATTCCCTTTGCAACGGTTCCGGAGGAGGTTCCCTTTGAATTGGATATTAAGGACGATCCTTATATAGATCGTATTGATTCTTATCAAAAAAAGACAGGATTAACTGAGGCTATTCAAACCGGTATAGGCCAATTAAATGGTATTCCCATAGCAATGGGGGTTATGGAGTTTGGGTTTATGGGGGGTAGTATGGGATCGGCAGTGGGTGAGAAAATAACCCGATTGATTGAATACGCTACTACCCAATGTCTACCTCTTATTATAGTGTGTGCTTCGGGTGGGGCACGCATGCAAGAAGGAAGTTTGAGCTTGATGCAAATGGCTAAAATCTCTTCTGCGTTATATCATTTTCAAATAATTCAAAAGTTCTTGTATTTCTCAATCCTTACATCTCCTACTACTGGTGGGGTGACGGCCAGTTTTGGTATGTTGGGGGATATGATTGTTGCCGAACCCAATGCCTATATTGCATTTGCAGGTAAAAGGGTAATTGAACAAACGTTGAATAAAGAAGTCCCGGAAGGTTCACAAGAGACGGAGTATTTGTTCGATAAGGGGTTATTCGATCAAGTCGTACCACGTAAGACTTTAAAAAGCGTTTTGAATGAGGTATTTGATTTCCACAGTTTCTTTCCTTTGAATCAAAATTCAATCGAGTCGAATAGAACATTCAGTTTCATTATTTGATTTCTAGCAAAGAGGGAGTTAGTTTATCGGACTCCGAATTAGACAAATGCCATTTTCTTTGTTGACATAGGATTAGGATCTAATTGTAGATTGTAGAAAGAATCAAAAGTTGCGGATCCCCTTATATTGATTCTTTTTTAGTTACATTCCGGCTTACTAATTGAATTTAAAATTAAGTAGTCTCTGTCAACAAGATAAAAGACTCAATTCTTCTTTTCGTGAAATTTGGCAAATAAAACGAATTTCCTCCTCCCGCCTTACGTATATATATATAGAATTCAAAGAGAGAAAGATAGACATAGCGTTTTCTATCTTTCTCTCTCTCGAGAATTTCATTTTGACTAAGAATCCCTGGTTGAGTCGGATTCTTACAAATCTTTCGAGAATTTGTAAGAAACTAATTGACTTAAATTTCAATTAGGAGACAAGAGCAAAAGACGAGAAAAAAGAAAGAATAATAAGAAAGGAGATTTTCATACATATTTGTCATGTAGAAAGATGAATAAGTCCAGTATATACTCTCTTAGATAGATACTGAGATCTATACCAATTCGAATTCCAATTTCATAAATATATATACTAATTCATAAATTAAATACTTAATTAATAAGTAATAAGAATTTCATAATTCCAATTCTTAATTATAATTATTATAAGATATCTTTCTAAATAATAATAACAGGTAAAAATAGTAAATCGAGGTACCCATTCTATGACAACTTTCAACCTTCCCTCTGTTTTGGTGCCTTTAGTGGGCCTAGTATTTCCGGCAATTGCAATGGCTTCTTTATTTCTTCATGTTCAAAAAAATAAGATTGTTTAGATCTGGTAGGACCCAATCTCATCCATTTTTTTGAACTTAGACTCGTATCATAACACAGATATCTATTTAGCGAAATAGGGTGTAACATAGGGTTTCCGTCGAAGATTCAAAGGCAAGGAAAAACTCTAATGCCTGCAGAAAGATGATATATGAGTAAATGAGTTCTAGTGATTTTCAAAAAGATCAGGATTGCCAGATGGCCGAAATCAAAAGCCGGTGTATCTATATGTATGTCGATATCTAGTGGGATCATACGAGAAGGGATATGTTATTATTTTAGATCTAACCAATTTGATGAATTACTCCTAAAGGTTCACATCAACCTAGTGCTAGTTGATGAGAGTTACTTCGGAAACAAAAAGAGTCAAGTCAAATGAATTTAGGGTATTCTCTCAATTCCAATAAAATGCAACCGGATCAAGTATGAGTTGTCGATCAGAATATATATGGATAGAATCTATAACGGGGTCTCGAAAAACAAGTAATTTCTGCTGGGCTATTATCCTTTTTTTAGGTTCCTTAGGATTCTTATTGGTTGGAACTTCCAGTTATTTTGGTAGAAATTTCACATCTTTATTTCCGTCTCAGCAAATCGTTTTTTTTCCACAAGGGCTCGTGATGTCTTTCTATGGGATTGCAGGTCTCTTTATTAGTTCCTATTTGTGGTGTACAATTTCGTGGAATGTAGGTAGTGGTTATGATCGATTCGATAGAAAAGAAGGAATCGTGTGTATTTTTCGTTGGGGATTTCCTGGAAAAAACCGCCGCATCTGCCTCCGATTCCTTATAAAAAATATTCAGTCCATTAGAATAGAAGTGAAAGAGGGTATTTATGCTCGTCGTGTCCTTTATATGGACATCAGAGGCCAGGGGGCCATTCCTTTGACTCGTACTGATGAGAATTTGACTCCACGGGAAATTGAACAAAAAGCTGCGGAATTGGCCTATTTCCTGCATGTACCAATTGAAGTCTTTTGAGAAATGGGCTTGAAGAAAGAATGAACGCTTTCTTAGCAGGAGGGAAAAACTCAAAAATCTGCTTTCTTTTTTCTATAACATAACTTAACTAAAGTTTCTTCAGAACGATCACTCGAGCCAAAGCAGACGTACACATAAAAGACTCTAAAAACCTTTCTGGTCTTTTATGTGTATTGAACTCTACATACCTTAATTCACTAATCAAAAAAGTAAGAAACAAATTCAAATAATAGATTCATCTCATAGATAAATGAAACCCATTTCAAAATCAGGATCTTTTTTTATTTCAAGCCCAAGATTTGTTGGAATTGAGACTTGAAATTCCGATAGATCCTATCTTGTAGATTATTTCTTTTTTGTCTAAATTATTTCTTTTTTGTCAATCGACCTTTCTTTTTCTACTTTCTTTTGTGGTCCTTAATAAGCAAAGGGTTGGATTTCTTATAATGAGAACTAGCCAATTTCTGTCTTGGTTTGCCGCGCATTTTTGAGCATCACAATATTTTTCAGAAATTCCCCTCAATGATTCTATGATTCTATTCCTGACTACTCATAGTCTGTGAAATTTTTCGAAATACTGGTTGATAGAAGGGGAGTTCTCTCGTCTCACCATCTTAATCATATTCATTACTTAAAGTGGTTCTTTCGGGATTCATCGAAAGGAGATACTTGCTTCGAATTTTTGAACAGTTGGGATATCTAGAAACAATCTTTTTTGATTCTTTCTTTTATTTTCTTATTTCTTCATTCGAATTCGAAGTGAATTCTTAGTCTATTTCTGTATTGTTTCTAGATTCAAAAACGCACCGCGAAATCACAAATAAAAAACAGTGAATAGATTCATTGGCTCGATCCCTTGTAATAGAACTCATGCGTGAGATAAATTTTAGATCGCATAGAGTCGACGAACGAGGTGGGTTCATTACCAATTCACAGATGAAAAAATGACAAAAAAGAAAGTATTCACTCCTCTTTTATATCTTGCATCTCTCGTCTTTTTGCCCTGGTGGATTTCTCTCTCAGTTAATAAAAGTTTGGAATCCTGGGTTACTAGTTGGTGGAATACTAGGCAATCCGAAATCTTTTTGAATGAGAGTCAAAAAAAGAGTATTCTAGAAAAATTCATAGAATTAGAGGAACTCGCCCTCTTGGACGAAATGATCAAGGAATGCTCGGAGACACATCTACAAAACCTTCGTATAGGAATTCACAAAGAAACGATCCAATTAATCAAGATATACAACGAAGACCATATCCATACGGTTTTGCACTTCTCGACAAATATAATCTCTTTCGTTATTCTAAGCAGCTATTCTATTTTGGGTACGGAAGAACTTATTCTTCTTAACTCTTGGGCGCAGGAATTCTTATATAACTTAAGTGACACAATAAAAGCTTTTTCTATTCTTTTAGTAGTCGATTTTTGGGTCGGATTCCATTCATCCCATGTTTGGGAACTAGTGATTGGCTCTGTCTACAAAGATTTTGGATTTGTTCATAATGATCAAATTCTATCTGTTCTTGTTTCCACTATTCCAGTCATTCTAGATACCATTTTTAAATATTGGCTTTTCTTTTATTTAAATCGTGTATCTCCATCACTTGTAGTAATTTATCATTCAATGAATGACTGAAAAATGATCCACGTATATAAATCCAATTAGAATCTTTGTGACTTTGTAATTGTAGATAAACAATTGAAAATCAGACTAACTCTTTCTATTTCTACCCATCCCGGAGATTCGTCCT